AGTACCGATGTCGATCATGCGCCTGAATTTACATACGGTAATGTGCATCTATTACCAATTATGGATATTATTAGGTAGATCCAGTCCAGTCTCCCTTTCCCTTCACAAGGATCAAGATCAAAGGAGCACGCATTCTCTTTCTGTCAAGCAAAGATATACTTCTTCGGTAACTAAGAGAGAAAAATGCTTTATTGGTAAAGGTAGCATTCCTGATTATTCACAACTTAATCAAGTCATATGTACTGCTCATTCTAATCTCATATATCCGTCCATTCTACGCGAGAATTCAGATTTATTGTCAAAGAGGCGAAGAAATCTATTTTTTATTCCACTCCAATCGTGCGAGAACGAACTAATGTCCCCTCTGGGTATCTCGACTGAACCCCCCATAAATGGTATTTTCCGTAGAAATTTGATTCTTTCTTATTTCGACGATCCTCGGTATCGAAGAAAGAGTTCGGGAATTACTAAATATGGGACTTTAGGAATGCATTCAATCCTTAAAAAAGAAGATTCGATTGAGTATCGAAGAGTCAAGGAATTTAGGCCAAAATACCAATAGATCGATTTATTTTCATTCCCGAGGAAATCTTACCTGGATCTTCTTCCATAATGGTACGGAACAATAGTCTCATTGGGGTAGATAGACAAATCACTTTAAATCTAAGATTTGGGTGGAGAGAAAAAGAATTGATCTGGAGATATAAATTTTCCTGGAGAAATAGATAGGATATCCCGGCATAGCGGCGTTTTGATACCACCGGGAAGGGGAAAAGTAAATTCCAAGGAAAAATTGGATGTATGTCCAACGGATTACACCTAGCAAAAAAAAGCATTTTGTTTTGGTTCGCCCTGTCGTCACATATGAAATAGCGGACGGTCTAAATTTAGCAAAACTTTTCCCTCCCGATATGTTGCAGGAAAGGGATATTGTGCAACTTCGAGTTAGAAATTATATGCTTTATGGAAAGGGCAAACCGATTCGAGGAATTTATGACACAACTCTTCAATTAGTTCGGACTTGTTTAGTATTGAATTGGGACCAAAAAGTGCTTCTGGCGAAGAAGCACGGGCTTCTTTTGTTGAAATAAGGATAAATGGTTTGATTCGACATTTCCTAAGATTGGCGAAATCCCCTTTATATGGGAAAAAGGAAGGATCCCTCAGGTTTAGGATTGCTCTCTGATAATGGATCAGATTACATCAATATCAATCCGTTTTGTTCTATATATTCCTATTCAAAGACAAGAATTCAACAATTCCTTAACCCATTCATACATTGTTGAATAGAAATAAGGAATTCCAACCATTGATCATTTTGTTATCATCCAACTGTTCTCGAATGGGTCCATTCAACGATCAAAAATCTCACAATGGAATAAAAGAATCAAGTGATCAAAGGGATCCCCTAATTCCAATTAGGAATTCGTTGGGCCCTTTAGGATCAGCCCCCCCAATTTAGAATTTCTTTTGATTTTCCCACTTAATAACTCACAATCAAATCTTGTTAACTAACTATTTGCAACCTGACAATTTCAAACGGACTTTTCAAGTAATTCAATATTATTCAATGGATGAAAGTCAAAGTGGGAAATTTGAGAATCCCGACGCATGCAGTAAGATTCTTTTCAATCCATTCTATTTGAATTGGTTCCATCACAATTATTGTGAATCTACAATAATGGACAGTTTATTTGTGAAAATGTGTGTATAGCCAAAAACGGACCAATCAAGTTATCTTTGTTCAAGCCGATTCCGTAGTAATACGATCAGCTAAGCCTTATTTGGCCACCCCGGGAGCAACCGTTCATGGCAATTATGGGGAAATCGTTTATGAAGGAGATACATTAGTTACATTTATATATGAAAAGTCGAGATCTGGGGACATAACGCAGGGTCTTCCAAAAGTGGAACAAGTGTTCGAAGCGCGCTCGATCGATTCAATATCGATGAATCTAGAAAAGGGTTGGAACGAAACAAGAATTCTTGGAATTCCTTGGGGATTCTTTATTAGTGCTGAGCTAACTATAGTGCAAAGTCGTATCTCTTTGGTCAATAAGATCCAAAAGGTTTCTCGATCCCAGGGGGTGCAGATTCATAATAGGCATATAGAAATTATTGTACGTCAAATAACATCAATGGTTTCAGAAGACAGAATGTCTAATGTTTTTTCACCCTAATCGGATTGTTACGAGCAGAACGAACGGGACGCGCTTTGGAAGAACCGATCTGTTACCGTTATTGGGAATAACAAGAGCATCTCTCAATACCTTTTCTATCTGATTTCAAGAAACTGCTCGAGTTTTAGCAAAGGCAGCTCTCCGGGGGCGTATCGATTGGTTGAAAGGTCTGAAAGAGAACGTGGGGGGGATGATACCTGTCGGGACTGGGTTCAAAGGATTAGTGCACCCTTCAAAACAACATAATAAGATTCCTTTGAAAAAAAAAAAAAAGATCGAGGCGATCACCAGATTGTTGATTCTTCCCTTTCACAGAATTTCCACGATATATGATAACAATGATTTATAGGATTGACTTCTTTCTAAGATCACTTCATTATTTTAGTCAAAGTTCTTGCGGCTCGAGCTGTATGACATTCAATATCATGTACCCATGTTCCTATACGTATATCGGCTAATGGTATGCAATTTCCTATTTTCAAATTTAGAAAAAGTAGAAAGTATCTATAAGCAGGGGGGCGCGGCCAAGAAAGAGCCAGCTGACTGCCCCCTTCCTTACACTCGGCCTTTCTTCGCTGTGTGAACAAGGTCTTAGTATGTATGGGCAGGTCGCAATAAGTGGCTAGTCGAAGGTTTAGACCAATCGCAATTTCTCACCATCTTGCCCGCTTTCATTTGATGGCTGGCTATTATATAAGTGTTGACCTAAGCCCCTGTGCTGGGGCTCGGCTCCCGAACCGTACGTGAGCTGCCTCGTACGGCTCTTCCTAAGAACTTCTTTCTCCTCTCCTCTCTCTTAATAGAAAAAACCCTCCGGATTAGAGATTCGTTCCTTGACTTCTTTGCTCAGTCAAGCTTCCTTGTTCCTTAGTGTAGTCTCGGTCCATAGTTTAAGACTCCTAATAGTCTATATCCACAGCTGACCTTACTCCGTACTGACGCCTTTCCCTTTGTATTTGTATACGGCTAAGTTACAAAGTAACCTTAACGTACTTTTGACTGTAGCTTCGTCGGGCTTTCGTCCCTTCGCCTATAGACGGCGGCTTGGTTTCGATATCGCTCATGACTTGGTGTATAGTGTAGTCGTCGGTTTTACACCACAATGCCTATGATATAGTGGTCGGCCTTTCGAATGCCTCCTTCCTGACTTTTATTTTCTGAGGATTACGACTAGAATATAAAGGGCAGGGGGGGCTGTTCACCTTTGGGAAGTTAGCTACTTAAGTACCAAAGGCGAACGGGGCTCACAGGCCGGGACGTCTGGCAGAATGCTTGGCCTCCCGCGCTGGAAGCGACACCCGTTCTGGCGGTTAGCTTCTAGCACTATATAATCCAAATAGGTATTGGGCATTCTGAGCTGGAAGGAGGCAAGCAAATGACAAATGAAATGAAGGGAGGCATTACGGGCCGACTACAAGAAGCAAAGCTTCGTAGACTCTGCAAGTCGCTTATAGAATGCCGACTACTATTTTCCACTTAATACTTAAGAAGGGGGGAGGGAAGCGAAGCTTAGCGAGCTTTATAAGGCCGACCGCTACATAAGCCGCTGGCGGAGAAAGCTCAGAGAGCTTCCCCTCATTCGTTGCTAAGCCAAGGTCCCAGGTCTCCGAGTCAGCCCGCGCTTTTTCGAAGAATCCTGCACCCATGGGCATACGGCCTGGCAGGCCTTTCCTTTCCGTTCATGGGCGTTGCCCCGTTCCCCAATCAGATGTTTGGATGTGAGCTATACTCCGCGAGGAGCCAAACGGGCGTATGGCCTTGCCTCGCCATTTGACCTCTCTTCCCGTGTGACTAGGAATGCTCGGCGACAACCTCTCAATTGTCACCGCCTGGCCTCTCGCTACCACGGTAGCACCTAGTGTGGTCAGCACCAATCGTGTTCGGACAACGAAGCTTACACTCATTCACATTGGTTCATCCTGCTATGCCCTGGGCCTTTTGCTCTTCTAACGTAAAAGGTGGCCGGCCATTCGTCAAGGCCCAGGAATCCGCCGGGCATCTCAGCGGCGGGATTTGATACCCGCATCCGATCGAAGTTCCATTCCCTAAAGGAGATTGACGGTGGGTCGCTTCGCGCAAGACATTGCTTAGGACCAACGGGTCACACGACAGGTGCACGATCAACTTTGCATGTTCCATCCTTCGTCCCTTCGCCTATCGGCTTGGTAGGCAAGCTCCCTTGATACATCTTCGGCTTCGATTCGTTATGCTCAGAAGCTCCAACAAGCCCGTCAGTCTCTTGCCGCCTAAAACTCTGCCAAGAGAGCGCTGCTTTACGTTTGATCCTATGTGCCCAGAGAATGCTATGCGTTCTCCACTTTCGGATCTCGCAAAGAGAGAACGTTCCTCTTACTTTCTCTCTCATTCGCGGAGCGAAGAAAGCAGGCTTTGCCCCAGCTACCGCTACCCTTGGGAAAGCAAAAGAGCTACCGAAGGAAGTTGAGACCTTGGCTTTTGGATTTGGAGAGGAGAGTGCAGAGATCGCGCAAGTTTTTTTGTTACTAGTAAAGGGGCTCTTCGACCAAGAAGGCATTCTGGTAGGAAGGCCGACCACTACATAAGCCGCCTTCTGTCCAGGAGAGAAGCAAGCTACCTTTCTTTGATCCACCTTCCCGGGCAGGGAAGAAAAGGAAAATGGACCGCGGATGGTGGTCGTGGTAGATTCGAGAATCTTACGCGGCGGAGCGAACTCTTCTATCGTCTTCCTCTGGCGGACCCCCTCTTTCCATCGTACTAGAGCGATTCGAGAAGAACGATTAGGGTCATATTCTATCCTTTCTACAATGCCCATAGACGAAGTGCTTCGTTTCAGATCAATTCTTCGCTGCAATCGCTTCGATCCACCCCCTCGGTGAAAAACCGTAATACGCCCTGAGGAATTCCTACCAGTAGACTTCCCTGTACTCTTTGTGAATTGTCTAAGTGCTCTCCTTTGTCTCATTGTCTATCTCGTAATCATTCGATTCCGCCCTTCAGGCTAGCTCCTACTCCTACTCCTTCGACTCCTGAATCCTCGTTTTCTACACTTCTACAATGCATTTACTGATTCTTCTTCTCTTCTTTCCTCTCTTTTCTCTTACGTCATTTAGTTATTATTTCAGTTCGGGATTGATCCGATACGAGTTAGGTTATCCTATTCTATTTTCACTCCGGCTTGAGAGCCATTTCAATGTGACTAATTGAAAACTTCCCTCAATTCCATCGAGCCCCACGTATAAAAAAAGCATCTAGGTTGAGAAATCCATCGATCGACTAGGCTACCCATCATTTCTTCGAATGAACGATCTTTCTCTACCATGGTATCCCGTAGACGCACCTGAGTTCTTTTGATCTCCCATCCCTTCTTTCCCAGACCTGGAGATTGGTGAGTTCATCCTCTAGTCCTATTCCAAGTGGGAGAAGCATCCGAACGCGCAGTGGGTGCAGAGGCGAACTATCCATCATTTGGATTCGATGAAATGGGGCATTTTTTTACATTGCTTTCTATTTACTAAGAATTCTCATTTCTATGGTTCATCCTAAGGTTCATAACAAAATAATAGTTGGTTACGGTTTGGGGACTGGGGCGAGAAACCCCAGGAGGGAAGGCGATACGACGAGCGCTTAGGTATGGTTTTCGGGCTTGGCCGTGTATGCGCTCATTGATTGGGTAAATCACATGTTAGAAAGAGTCCCAGCACACATTGTCGATCGGAGACGCCTAAAGTCTTATACCGGACAGACGTATATGGGTACTGTACACAGTGACCATTACAGTCAAAGCGCCCAATACCACATCGCGAGTGAGGCTGGTCAAGCCCCACTGCTAAAACCAAGAAAGTAGTACCGCTAACACCCCCGAACAGTAGAGTACAATGATCGGGCCACAAGATTGGGACTTGAGGATCAAGAGACCAACTTTGAATGTAAGTCGTGAAGTTTCCACATTAACCCAAAACGAATCAATGTGGAATCATCACGAGGACGAAGGTCCCAATGACGATTAACCACGTACGGGTGCATCAAAGAAGTCGGATCTCTAAAGCAATTGTTAGAAAATTAGTCCACCCGCCCCTTTCTCCCTTTCCCATGATACGCCCGAGGCTGCTACGCTGGTGCTGCTTCTTCTCATTTGAGAGTGATCCCTTGAGATTGTTTTCCCAGGAAATGCCTATAGAGAGTAGGACCAATCCTTCTTTCCACAGTCCCTTTAAGGTATTCTTTTGTAATGCATTGTCTAAAGACCCTTGCAATTCACTTTCATAGGTATACTTTGACGCATCTCTGAACAACTCAATGCTTCTGCTGCTCTCGCCCGCCACCCGGTCGTTCTTATGGTCTCTGGAATCACTTTCAATTTGGATTCTTTCCATTTCATGTAAAGTTCCGGTTAATCACCTTCTTTTCATAAGCGCCCTCTCTTTCACAGCCGAGGAGTCTACTAAAGGCACAAAAAAAGCGGGAAGGTTCATAGAATGGGTACCTCGATTTATTGTTCGTACCTGTTATTATTATTTCTAAATAAAGATATCTTCTAATTATTAGAATGAATAATTTGCATTATTATTTAACTATTAATTCATAATTCAATTCTTAGTATAGATCTAAGTATCTATATATCTATATCTAAGTGAGGATATAGAAAAAAATGTAGAGCTAAATAAATGAACTTATTCATCTTTCTACAATCTTTTTACTTTTTTACTAATTCCAGATTATCGAAAGATTCGCTAGAAGAGGTATTTTTAGCTAAACTTTCTCGGGAAATCGAGAAATTTCTATTTTTTTTATTTGAATTATATACGTAAGATCCGAATTAGATTCTTTCTACAATTAGATCTTAGGTCACCAAACCATAGCACCCTTTGATTCCGAATAAACTAACTACTCCTTTGCTACAAATAATTGAACTTAGCCTTGGTTTTTATTTGAATTTGGAGTCAAAGGCCGCTAAGGAAGGAGCTAAAATAACTCAGTCAGAACACTTTTTAAAATGGTACGATTAGGTCGAATATCTCGAATAAATATTCAGTCTCTTGCGAACAAGAGGTTACTCTTTTATTCAATGTTTGTTCAATTACTCTTTTACCCGCAAACGCAATGCAAGCATTGGGTTCGGCAATAACGATATCAGCCAACGTACCAAAACTAGCCATCACCCCACCAGTAGTAGGAGATGCAAGGATTGATATATAAAATAACTTTAGATTTGTTTGATAATCATATAAAGCAGAGGATATTTTAGCCATTTGCATCAAGCTCACACTTCCTTCTTGCATGCGCGCCCCCCCGGAAGCACACACTATAATAAGGGGTAGAAATTGATTGGTAGCGTATTCAATCAAACGGGTGATTTTTTCCCCGACTACAGATCCCATACTGCCTCCTATAAACTCAAAATCCATAACCCCAACTGCTATGGGAATGCCATTTAGTTCGCCTATGCCTGTTTGAATAGCGTCGGGTAATCCCGTCTTTGTTTGATAAGCATCAAGACGATCTTTATAAAATTTGTATTCGCATTCTCGTATTCATTTTCGTTTTCATTTTATCCCCTGAATTTGAAATGAATTCAAGAAATGAAATGGGATCTATAGAGACCATGTCTTCGTCCATAGCACCCCAAGTATCCGGATCGATCGAAAGATCTAGTCTATCTGGACTATTCATTTTCAAATGCCATGAACAGGATTCACAAATATTCAGTCTTTTTCTTAAAAGTCTCTTATAATTTAATTCGTCACAATTCTCACATACAACCCACAAATGACCAAAATCATTAGGACGATTTTGAATACCGTCTCCCTCATTCACATCCTTTTCACAGGAGTAAGAAATATTCCTGTTGTCTTTTAAAAAGGTACGCAAATTGGGTTCCTGACAATTCTTACATACAACCCACGCCGGGTGCCCTACAGTATTTCCAGTATTTCTATCATTAGAACTCTCTTCTCCATCATTAGAACTACCTTCTCCACCATTAGAACTAGCTTGCGCGTAGGTTCGTATACCCGCCGAACCCTCTGTTTCCCCATTATTTGGATTTTCACGACAAATGGCCCTATAAATGTAACTAGCACTGCAAGTATCGAGATCAATTCCAGCGAATAATTGGAATTCAGACCGAAGATAACTGTTAATGCAACTATTAATATAATATGATTATTCCAACTATATTGAGTATCGTTATTATAGTAGGTATCTTCACTCGTAGATTCATTATGCAGATAACTAGAATTCCGATAACTATAAAAATTTTCTAGTTCATTCAGTGTTGTCAATCTCAAAAAATGGATTTTCAATATACTATCCTTAACCAGGGATGAAATTCCGAATGTCTTTGACGCCGAATAAACGATCAACATTACTGTAACTAGAATCGTCACGACCCCCCTATTTTGAGTTCTATCTTTTCTATTCTCATTTCACCGGTATTTGAAATAGGACCAAGACTGTCCATTGATTTATTTAGCCCGCACCTGCGCTCTAACTCCTTCTTAAACAACATCGAATTAAACCACCACCTTTCCATAGAGTTTTCTTGCCCCCTATTTGTATGAAAATACAATAGATGAATAGTCATTCGATCCAATTATTTTCATATCTTCTTTCCTATTAGACTAAACATAGAAAGCCAATCGCTAGGATTGTTTATTAACTAAAAGGTAATAGGTGTGAGTATTGAAAAAAAAAGAGAATCTGGCTCAATCCTTTTAGGATGGGCCGAGTTTAATTGCAATTCAACTAAAAAGGTAATTACAAAGTATCCACTGCTTGAAAATGAAATAAGATCTCCTTCCATACCTCACAAGCAGCAGCCAGTTCAGGACTCCATTTGCTAGCCTCACGGAAAATTGCATTACCCTCAGCAGCACAGCAAGATCGCGCCCTTCATTACGAGCTTGTACACATGCTTCTAGAGCTACTCGATTCGCTACGGCACCTGGCGCATTACCCCAAGGGTGTCCTAAAGTTCCTCCACCGAACTGTAGTACAGAATCATCCCCAACGGTCAGAGCGGGCATATGCCAAACGTGAATACCCCCAGAAGCCACCGGCCCTGGTAGAGAGACCCAATTTTGAGTGAAACCGCGACTTCGATCTTTTTCAATAAAATAATCACGCAGTAAATCAACAAAGTGATGTCTCTTTCCCCTTCAAGTTTACCTACTATGGTACCCGCGTGAATATGATCTCCACCAGACATACGTAACGCTTTAGCTAGTACGCGGAAGTGCATACCATGATTCTTCTGTCTATCAATAACTGCGTGCATTGCACGGTGGATGTGAAGAAGTAGGCCATTATCTCGGCAATAATGAGCCAAGCTCGTATTTGCAGTGAATCCCCCTGTTAAGTAGTCATGCATTACTATAGGAACTCCCAATTCTCTAGCAAATATAGCTCTTTTGTACATTTCTTCGCATGTACCTGCAGTAGCATTCAAGTAATGCCCTTTGATTTCGCCGGTTTCAGCCTGTGCTTTTCAAATTGCTTCGGCACAAAACAAGAAAGGATCTCTCCAACGGAATCACGTTTTCATCATCTTTGGTAAAATAAAGTCCACCACGATCATAAACCGCCCTACCATAGTTTTTAGCTGATAACCCCAATTTAGGTTTAATAGTACATCCCAACAAGGGACGACCATATTTGTTCAATTTATCTCTCTCAACCTGGATGCCATGCGGCGGGCCTTGGAAGGTTTTAATATAAGCCTGAGGGATTCGCAAATCTTCCAGACGTAGAGCGCGTAGGGCTTTGAACCCAAATACATTACCTACAATGGAAGTAAGCATGTTAGTAACATCTTCAAAAAGGTCTAAAGGGTAAGCTACATAAGCAATATATTGTTCTCCAGGAACGGCCTCGATGTGGTAGCATTTGTAACGATCAAGGCTGGTAAGTCCATCGGTCCAAACAGTTGTCCATGTACCAGTAGAAGATTCGGCAGCTACCGCGGCCCCTGCTTCTTCGGGTGGAACTCCGGGTTGAGGAGTTACTCGGAATGCTGCCAAGATATCAGTATCAACCATTTCGTATTCAGGAGTATAATAAGTCAATTTGGACTCTTTGGCTTAGAATCCAACACTTGCTTTAGTCTCTGTTTGTGGTGACATAAATCCCTCCCTACAACTCATGAATTAAGAATTCTCACAACAACAAGGTCTACTCGACACGAATTAGCTGTTAATGATCATAGAAATCTTTCAAAAAATTCCCTTTAATCTGAATATTTGATGATTAGACCATGCGATTTGCCAAATACATCATTATTGTATACTCTTTCATATATATAGCGCAACCCTATTTTGCTTTCCCTTTGGAATAGAAAGAACTAACTAATAAGAAATTCCCCCTTGACTGCGGTATATGATATGTAAATCCTAGATGTGGAAATGTACGGAATTCGTCTATGAAAAGGTATAAAACGAAAAAATAATAAATAGGCTAGGTGTAAATCGATATGCCGAAAAAGAAAAGACAATGGACTAGAAAATAATGAATCGTAATGGAAATAGAGTGAAGGTTCTAATTCCATATAATATATATGGGATTGTCTATCATTATAGACAAATGAATCTCAAGATTCTTATTCATCCACTTGATATTGTAAATTGGTTGGATTTTAAAATCGACTCTTTGAATAAGGAAAGGAGTGCATTGGATTCGATTGAATGGTACCAAGGAGTCCTAATTCCCATTTCTTATTGAATTAACCGATCGACGTGCTATCGGATATTTGTTTTGAATTCGAGAATTTTCGCAATGGACATATTTTCTTTATTATTATGAAACCTACTACTTCTGGTTCTGGGGTTTCCACGCTTGAAAAAAACAACCTGGGGCGTATCGTCCAAATCATCGGCCCGGTACTAGATGTGGGTAAGATGCCTAATATTTATATGGTAGTGAAAGGTCGAGTTGGTCAACCGATTAACGTGACTTGTGAGGTAGAGCAATTAGAATTATTAGGGAATAATCGAGTTCGAGCTGTAGCTATGAGTGCTACAGATGGTCTAATGAGAGGAATGGAAGTGATTGGCACGGGAGCTCCTTTAAGCGTTCCGGTAGGTGGGATGGGACGAATTTGCAACGTGCTTGGAGAGCCGGTTGACAGTTTAGGTCCTGTCGATACTCACACGACATCCCCTATTCATAGATCTGCACCTGCCTTTCTACAGTTAGATAGAAAATTATCTATTTGTGAAACAGGAATCAAACAAAATAATAGTAGATCTTTTAGCTCCCTATCGCTGTGGAGGAAAAATCGGGCTATTCGGGGGAAGTGGGTAAGACAGTACTCATTATGGAATTGATTAACAACATTGCCAAAGCCAAAGCTCATGGAGGTGTATCCGTATTCGGCGGGGTGGGTGAACGTACTCGTGAAGGAAATGATCTTTCTATTCCAATGAAAGAATCAGGAGTGATTAATGACCAACGGAATCTAAAGTGGCTCTAGTCCCCGAGCAGAATGAATGAAGGCGGAATCAGCATCCCGGGGCTGTTGACTCAGCTGCTATTAAATTCCTTTTCATTTTAATTAGAATTTGCAAAGTATGAACGAAAGGAAGCAGAAAGAGATAACTACCAACCTTGTATGCTTGTGGGTATCAATAAGCAGATTCGGGATGTAAGAGACAGTAGCTCACAGAGCTCATTATCTCTATCCCACTTCGAACGACCGCTAATTCCTTATTCGTAAAGTAGTAATAGGGTATTAAATAAAAGAAGAGCTAGCACGCAGGCGAGACATCATCTATTGAATTAACGGCAAGGAATTGAACTGCAACTATACTCTAGTTGAAGGGTATCCCAATAGGCTCGAGAACTGCGAACAGCTCTGTGACTGGACAGGAGAGAGGTTAACAACGGCAAGGATAGGAGACTGATCCATATACGTGCGAGGTACGGTCCCCGGAAACTATCACTTTAACTATCCCTCCCACTTCGTATGCTTCTTTCCCCTAGTGTCTGTCTTCTTTGCTTAATAACTTTCGTAGTCGTAGCCCCATGAGATCGTAAGGAAATCCTGTGTGAAAGTGCGTTAGAGTTCGGGCATTGAAGCAATACCTTTCTACGGGGACCAATCATTAAGGCAAGTAAGGATAAGAAAGAAAGCAAATCAGGTACGAAGATAAGCCATAAATCAAGTTAAGAGGGTAACCTGGAAATCCAGTAAGAAAGCAAAGACAGTAAAAGGGTGACGAGGCAAAGCAAAATGCTAAACCGGTAATTCCATCAATACTCGTTGTAAGCCCTTCTAGTTCATGCTAATATCGAATCACCTGTAGTGCCCCGAGAATGGTCTGTTGCGGGCTATCATTCCTATCTTAAGGCAGTTCAGTTGATCGATCCAGGTCCATTCCGCCTCTCTTCGGGAAGGAGGTCAAGCAGGGCTTCTTCCACCTTTGGGAGTTCTTTTCTTTACGGATTTCATTTTCTTTCTAATTTGAAGCCTAGTTAATCGGAAGAGGAACGAGCTAGAAACATTTTAGGTGCTGCTACTTTCGTGTAAAGTTCAATCATTGCTTTCCGTGCTTGTTTTTCTTGTTGTTTAAGTGCTTTGCTGCTTTTATGCTAATTCATCTGTTCTTTTCATTCTGTTCACCACCTCCTCTCCTAATTAAACTCTATCTCCTCTGTTCCCCTTTTTTCTTCTTTGTTGAAAGATGAGCACGGATGATCCAATCAACTCCATAATCATTGAAAATAGAATTTCCGCGGCCTGTAACACATGGTTATCAAGCCAACCCTAGAATTTCCTTATTTACAAACCTTAGTTTCACACTATCAAAAAGGCAATTTTTTCATTTCTCAGATCGGAGGGCCAGTGGAAGATCGAAAATGGTGATATCATAGAATTGATACCATACTTCTTCAAGTATGTAATGGTGAGAAAAATTAAAACTCAACAAAGTAGGCAAAAAAGGCATTTGGATGGATGAAGAAAGTGCTAGTTGCAGCAAAGATCAGCCTTTTGGCAGGAAACGAGATATATCAGAAGATCTGGTGAAACAATCACAAAAGAAATGCCAGGAGAGTAATGGCAATAAAATGGAGATCAGGGTATTCGTCAATTCAAAGTTTCTAATGATAAGATACCTTTCACTTTTCGACTGTTGAGGGTTCAAGGGCGTTAAGCATGGGCTAACACCTTAGCTCTTTCTATAAGAGTGATGTGATTCAGGGGAATGTTCTCCTTGCTATACTCCTCTCAAATTACATGGTGGACATTGATTGGCTACTTTCTGCATGTCCCATGCTGAAGCCTCATGTCCTAGTCATACATGGAGAAGGTGATGGAAGAGCGGAGTATATGAAGAGGAAGAAAGCTGCAAGCTGGATTCTTCACAAACCTCCATTGCCGATTTCATATGGGACACACCATTCAAAAGCAATGCTTCTTGTCTATCCTCAAGGAGTGAGGGTTATTGTACATACGGCAAACTTGATACATGTTGATTGGAATAACAAGAGCCAAGGCTTGTGGATGCAAGATTTCCCATGGAAAAAGAATGAAAGTCAAGGATGTGGTTTTGAAAGTGATTTGGTTGATTATCTGAGCACTCTAAAGTGGCCTGAATTTTCGGCTGATTTACAAGCCCTTGGCCGCTTCAGTATCAGCCCGTTGTTCTTCAAGAAGTTTGATTACAGCAGTTCAGCGCTCAGGCTAATTGCTTCTGTCCCTGGCGGGTTCCAATCTAAGGGGTCACATGAACTCTGTTCTTCAGGAGTGTACTTTTGACAAACAGTTCCAGAGGTCTCCTCTTGTTTACCAGTTATTCTCTAGGATCTTTGGATGAGAAGTGGATGGGAGAGTTTGCATCTTCAATGTGTGCTGGAGTCTCAGAGGATAAAAAGGCTCTTGGGATGGGGGAACCCTTGATAATATGGCCTACTGTGGAAGATGTCAGGTGTTCTTTAGAGAGATATGAAGCTGTAAATGCCATACCATTGAAGAATGTGGAGATCTTGAAAAAGTACTGGGCAAAATGGAAGGCTAGCCAAACTGGTCGCTGCCGCGCAATGCCTCATATCAAGCACGCTACAACGGTCAAAACTTAGCCTTACTTACTTCAGCCAATTGGGGAGCTCTTCAGAAGAAGAATGAACAATTAATGATCCGTTCCTATGAGCTCGGTGTGCTGTTTTTGCCTTCCCCAATCAGCTGTGGATTTTCTTGTACAAGTGGGACATCCCCAGATGACATATGTGGGATACAGGGAAGTAGTTCTGAGGTGAAGAAAACAAGTAACCGCGAGGAAACGAAACTGCAGAATCAACCGAAGTAATTTAATTACCCGTGCCCTATGAACTTCCGCCGATGCCATATTCTCCTGATCCATGGTCTTGGGATCGCCGATATACAAAGAAGGATGTCTATGGCCAAGTTTGGCCTAGACAAGTACAATTATATACTTGCCAAGATTCGTGACATATTTGAAGTGCCTGGACTCTACTAGATTGCTTAGAATTTTTTGAATTTGAACATTTTGATCAGCCTTTAGGATTGATTCAAAAAATAAAAATAAGAGCGGAGGGCCTAGAACCGTAGGAGAGAGCGCCAACAACCTGTTCAGTTGATCTGAAAGAGCCAACTGAACCGAGGTCGGCGGAAAAAGATTAGGTAAGCATCTAAACCAGCATCAGCCGAACTAACATATCCAGTTTAGCTCGCAACATATCTACTTTATCCTGAAGCAGCATTTCTCGAAATAGCATTCCCACAAGCAAGCAGAGGATGAAACCTATCCTTTATGAATCACTCAAACGAGCCTTTCTAGCCGCATTTGAATCGGCATCTATTCCATATCTTTATCTTTATGCGCAGGAATATGTAGAATCAATTGGGGAATCCCCATCCGCACCCGAATTGGCTAAATCTAGTATAAGGTTCCGGAATCCTTTTTTTTTTAAAGAGAGAAGGCTGCAATAAGAACCTAGAGAGCGAAAGAAGAAGAAGATTGACAGCTTCCGGAGAAGGAAAGTGAGTCCCGTAATTTCTAAGATTCATTTCATTATCCTTTTCAAAAGTCAAGTTTCCGAGAAGAACCAGCCAGTTTAGTTTGTAAGGTAAGTAAAGAGGTAATTGAAGAAAGGGTCGAAACCCTCCAGGGCATCGATATAGGAATTATCTCCAGGGATTTTCTTTGTAGGATCTCCCCGGCCAGAGGAACTCTTATTATTGACACGTCTGTCTTCCGCAGCCGCGGATGAAAGCTTTTATCTTCCCCCCGCTCGATCGACTATAGTATTGGGACAGGATATGCCTGAATCCGAAGCACTACGATCCTATCGGCCAGGCTTTTTTACAGTTCTTTCACACTCTACTTGAGAGTTCTCGTTCTCCTTCTACTTGACCAAAATATTCGTATTTAAATTACCAGTACCAGCCTCTCAATTAGTATTTTCTTCCAAATGGAATTCATATTTTTATGCCTATAATGACTGGTAAGTTTAAATCAACCTATCGTCGAGGAGAAAGCACACTCAGCTCGCTTCCATCCATTTCCGTCGGTAATACGATAGTCTCCGTTTTTGCTCCGCACCGGAATCTCGTTGTTCCGACCCTCACTAATATCTTAGTCGCTCCAAGTCCACAGAGTCTAAACTTCTTGGAGACCTTGTAGATTCCGGGGAGGCAGGCAAAGGCCAAGTCCATAGAATGTTGAAGGTCTTCGTCTTTCTCGTGGTGCTTGTAATCTTCACATTTGCCCTCTCTCAATGAAAGAAAGATATTTATTTGGAACTGCTGGAACCCCCGCTACTTCACTTTTGTATGTGCTTTGGGTCATTCACCGGCTATGCATACGGCTTTACAACCGGTCATGGATCCAGAACTGACGGGCTCTAGATCTCGATATGGAGAACGAATCGCATCTGAATCTAAAACTCTTTTTGAAAGCTCGGTTACAATGGATTGGTTATGCATTTTCCTTACAGGTGGAAAAAACAAGGTGGTGATTAAACGGCCTATCTTAGCCTCTGACGCCGCTGCCCCCCTTACCCATGGTGGGTTAGGGCAACTCGTTCGTTAGGTTTTGACTGGTTATGCTTCGCCGCTGGCGAGTATGCTTGCCTCTCATATAAGTCATTTTGATAAGTCGGTCGCAAATATTCCCTCTTTGGTTGGCTGGACGGATAAAGGAGGGAGAGAGCACGGACTAATATCGGGGCATAGAGTCACCGGGGTAGGGATAGGACTCGACTACAGCTTGGTCCTTTATTCGATCCGATCCGGGCGCAGTTGGATCATCTCCATATCCAGTTCGACGATCGAGCTCCTTTCTCAGATCAAGACCTTGCTTGTTTGAGCTCAGTTGATGGACCGGCGGCTCACGGAACCACATGAACGCATTGCCCATCACCCATGATCGGGACACATCAACTAAAGTGGCTTTTGAACGAGACCTACCGGCTTAGGGGCAGTTACTACTAAAATAAAATGGGTGTACCCAGGTGGAGATCTCTAAATGGATCTGCTATAGCTACTCGATCTCGATCAAATGGCTTTGGATCTGTCTCTACATCTGGAATATCTCACACAGGATATGGAACTCCATATCGATCTGAAACTGGAAGGGTTGGTGCTGAAGGAAAGCCTACAACTCCTCAGTCTCAGGGCACGGTACAGCTTGCTGCTAAAGATCCGGAACGAGTGATCTTGCTGCTCCCGTCTTACGTAGTTCTTCCCGCTTTCGCCTCTCCTTAGCTACTCTACTGTCTAACCCCGAACCTCATCTTCAGATCTTGGGATCAAGAGGTCGACCGCGGATCTCAACGGATTGGCCAATTGGATATAGATCAATCGCACGAAACCCTGCTAGCGCATTTCTTTGGCTTCCTGTCTTGCCTTGGCCCGTTGAGTTCGTGATTCCGGATCTACGATTTGAGCTCAATTGCTAACTTTCCCTGGTAGGGGAGGGCTTCGCTAAACCATTAGAATGTCCGTCTCAGAGGGGAACTCGGGTTGATAGCTATAGTTGATGTAACTTGACTCAAATAGGAATGGTGCGCAAAGGTACGTGCAAGGGTGAATGAAGAGAGGTTGAACAACAACTACGCACGAATTGGATTCGCCTTGCTTTCTTCGGACAATCGTATGATAAGAAAGAAAGCCAATCTTTCCATGCCTCGATGTCAATAAAAGAAGGCTTGCCCGAGCTCTGGTAAGATCGTCTCATACATTGCGCAGGGCCTCTCCATCTTCGAATGAAGCCCAGAACGAAGTAGCAAGCCTAGACCAAAGATTGTACGAATCCATGTTCGAAGGCACGATCAAACCACATTGGCAATAGAGTCTCCCCAGCCGGGAATCGACATAACATATAATCCGTGTCGATCTAGGCCTGTGGATTGGTATCCCTAATAAGATATTTGACTTCGTTAAACAAGATCGGGTTACAAATTCTCTAACCACCATGTTTTAGGCGGGTCGTAGATCAGATCGACGAAAAGCACTTTTTTGCAGCCGACACTAGCTTAGCAGAAGCTTTTTCTCTGTTTACTTATACGAAATAAAGATCGGAAAAATGCACTTTGAAGAAAGCGAAGATAGGGCTAAGCAAAGTCCTTGACTCTTTAGAGACTTGACTGTCTAAGCCCGCCGCGCAGGAAGGGGGTCGGCAGAAAGAAGTTCAGCCGAGCTAATCGAATTGGGAATTCCCGGGTTATAGCCACCTAAAAAGCCCTTTTTCCAAAGATCTCACGATTCTGAGGTGACCCGAAAAGCGATCCCTTGTTCAATGGAAGCTAATGCTAAGGTCTTGCCCGTGTACCTTGTCGTGTACCAACGACTCCTGTGTCCACTCGGTGTCGAAATTGGGCTGATCCATTCTATTCCTTTGACTGACCATCGCTTCCTCTCCTTGCTAAGTATCGTTAAACCTTTATAGACATGTTCTAGTTTCATAAAGAGAATTTCACGTATAGGCGATATCGAATCACTAATTCGAAATAGCGATAAATTTCAAATATCGATTTAGATCACGAGAGAAAGTAAATTGCGTGACTTAGCTGCACACCTAGCGCTTGCATACAGATCCCATCTTTCTATGCCAGACCCATGCCAAAGCAAAGCCTAGTTGCACATCCTTCCTCGATCGTTCTTTGCTTCAATCAAGACAAGACGCCCTCCTCGTTCTAACATCGGCCCTGCCAACGGCTCTTTCGGCCATACATAACCTTCTCGCCAACACCAGACCCTTCTGGCGCGTCTCTCTTGTTAGGAGGACTTCGTTAAACGATCATTCGTTAGCTGCTAAGCTGCCATACCTGCAAGATCCTTGAACAGCGGGTTCTTTCTTTCCGTGCCATTCAATGCTATAAGTTCCCTCTGGGTAGCGCCTTTTGCACTAACTTTTTGGACATGATGCCTGACTTCCAGCAGAAAGAATGGTTCGATGGAAGCAGCATGAGCGTCGGCCTTCAGAATATACTGAACTGAGGCTATGGCAATGGAACTGACGCAAGTAGAAGACAGCAGGCCAGGCTTCAGGCCCTGACATCGATCAAAGCTCACCAGCTGAGAGTTGCTCGATCTTACAACCACGGATTGGGCGTACAAGCGTTTCAATCTATTCATTCATCCATTTCTTCTGGTGGAAAGACGTGCCCTTTGTTCACATCCATAAGAAAGTAGGGTTGACGGAGATTGCTTCCTCCCTGTAAGCTCAAGCAGGAGCTCGTTTTCTCGCCAGCTATCACCTTTTTTCTCGACCCATGCTTTTTGGACTTTCGGTCAATGATCGAGTCTGTAAATAGGTCCAGCTCGTTGGGTCCCAAGAAGGAGTGGGGAAGCACGATCTGTGGAGCGCTGAGAGTTCCGGGTTTTTCTCCTGTAGTTCTGGGCTTATCATCACCATCAGAGCAGAGCACAGGTCGGCAGGTCCGAGAGTTCTTCCTCCCCAACCTTTCTACGAAGGGACGAAATTGACTGTCCCTTCCAGAAGTCTTTCTGCTGTGCCTCCCCTTTGCACTTCTTTATCCGGTATAGCAGGCAGCTTTTCCGGCTCACCTAGCAGCATGCTCACCCACCACCCATAGGCATAAAATCCTCGTTCAATGAGAACAACTATCTATTAGAAATAGTGGTTTTCCCGATCTTCTTCTGGACAAAGAAGGAAAATGAAGCGATCTACTTCCTATTCTATGTGCAGTAGCTCTAAGAATGGAAAGCCTTCCTATCACTACTGGTTGTGAACTCCCAATGGCTGCAAATAGCGCAATTACAGTAGCACTGCCCGCAAGAGAACGTATTCCAGTGCTTTTTTTCAGAAAGTAGATTGCTGCTGCTCGTATAGAAGTTAGGGGACCTCACATCTGCTTACCGTTCGCTTTCTCAGAAAAGAAAGTAGCAATACCAATAGTCCTACCATCTATGCTTTGAAGGAAAATCCATATCTCTACCAGTTCCAGAAAATACCTTCTATGCTAGGGTAAGGCCATCTAATTACAGTAGGCAGTAGGAGTTACCATCCCTCCAGGCGAATGAGTTCCCCCTTTGCTTCCAACCAGTGTAGGAGTCGTTTTCTAGGCTCATTCCCAATCCAGTAGGAAAGCAGGCTGACGGTCGAGATAGACAGCAAGTAAGACAGTCGTCTGTCTAAGGGAAGGGTGTTACAGGATTGAGAGAACATAGAATTGGTAATTGGGTTCTGCTTGCTTGGTTGGTCATTCCCCTCTCTTTTGGTTGATGAATAGGTGAGCGCATGCGGTTACTTCCGAACGAACCGGTCGATGGCAAGCTTTAGCTTAGCTGGCTAGCTGAACAGAACATGGGTTAATGGGCTCTTAAGGCTTTCGGGTTCCTGGGTCAACACACTTTCATTCAAGGATGAGAGTTGCCAACCATTATTTCCAATGTGAGAAAAAGTAGTGATCACTAACGCTTCGTTATCGCTTGCACGCGCCACGTCGAAACGAAAGTGTTATCACTCTTGCTCCTACCTTCTCAACTATACGATACCACCATCTGATATTGCTAGGCCCCACCACACTGAATGATGAACCACCAGGTGAGTGCTGAATGGATGCTCGACAGTCTTTCTTCTATTACGAAGAAGGCTATTCTCGTCATGATCGATTCACGTCCTACCGTAGTTTGCTGAGAACCAAAGCTAGCAACCTAAGTGAAAGGAAAGGAGAGGTGTGAAAGCCACTCGACTTTAAAGGAAAGAAATCGAACCTTTGGCGTGCCGAACTTCGGTTACAACACTCTTTCCCTCCGATCTGGGGTTCCTCGGGAAAAGTAAAGGAATTTGGATTGTTTAATCAGCTTTCTTGCCCTATCCCGAGCTAGCCTAGAACCCTAAAACCCACTTGCCTATTTGGCTCATAGAGAAAGCCTATTCTAGGATCAAGTAATATACTTTATTACCTTGGATAGAAAGATATAGCGATCTCCTGTTACACAGGTTACAAGGGAACTCTCAACGGAAAGAGGAAAAAACTCCAAGTAGATCGATCAAAACTCACAATGGAACTAGCTCGCAAAGAAGGAGTAGGAATGTCACTGGCTAACAAAAGTGGAAGCCTAATAGTCCTAATCAAAAGAAATCCTGAGGATCAAATTCCTTATTACCTAGTGTAACAATCCCTTATTATATATAATAGCTCAACAATCTTGTAATTGTATATTTGAGCTATGAGCTATACCCCTCCTGGGACAATGGCAATAGCAAAAAGACCCTAGAAACTACTCCTGTCCATCAGGACATAGCAGGTTGGGTTGTGGTGCTCTCTTTGGACGTCTACTTAGCGTAATCACGAAGAGATCGAGTAAATCGAGAAGACCAACGCAGCTTGAACAAGAGTTGTGAACTCCACCCCTACTTCTATATAATGTGAAAATGCCAACAATACATCAAATCAACAGAAATCGGTAAGACTCTTTTGATTTCGGATGTCACTTGCTAACGATTCCAAAGCCTGCTTCTATTGACTTTTGAATGAAAGAGCGTATTCTCACCTGAGAATCAGGGAGGAGCTTGGATTGCTAGGAAAAGTCCCCTTCTCAGGGGTAGCGATCAGATCTTCCTGCTTCAGCGCTTACGAATGGCGATTCTTACCAGAAAATTAGACATTCCAAGTCCTCTCCTAGAATGCCGTTTTCTTTCGTTGTTTTGGCTTCCATCCCTGAGCCTACCTTTCGCCCTTGCTTTCTTACGAAGAAGAGGCTCTCCCAGATCATATGGAAGACCCAACAACCAGTAGGTCAATAAGCAAACCTAGAAAAAGGGAAAAGTAAAAGACTTGGAGAAAGAAAGAAACTTGGAATTTTGGCATAGAAGAAGCAAAGAAAAAGATTTCGTGGGGGTGGCGCTGGAGTCAGATCAATCCGACGCGGGATCTTAGGTTTCGCTCTTATAGAACAGGTCTGGATCTGTCTGTAGCTGCGTAGGTATGAGTTGCAAGAACTTGCTTAAACACAGTCTTAGAGCAGATTGATCTCAGTCCGGTGGTGCTTGAGCAGCTAGAATTTCTTTAGTGAAGGCTGCTGCCGGTCAACCACATTTATGTGAATTCGCACATAGGAGTCTCCCTATCGTCTTTCATTCGGAAAAGGAATTATCTGCATTGGCTTCAGTTAGCCGTGAAGTACGCTGATGCCCCGGTTGTCTATAAAGTAAAGTGTGATTCCCCTATGCTCTAGTATAGAGAAAGGTAGAAAGACTTATTTTCAGCATCTCTTATAGTAAGAGAGATTGAACCTGCAAGCGCTAACCTAAAAGATTCTAGGGAAATGGACCAGCACTAGCACTAACGGAAACCCCGATTTCAAGTATAGGAATAGTAGACTTCCCTCCTCCTATACTAGATTCTACCTTTTCTCTCTTATAGTAAGAGAAGAAGAGGCAAGCACCACACTAACCGAGAAGCCGGATGGCAGCAGTCGAGTTCTTTCTTTCATTTAGATCCCCTGCGTGTGCTAACACTTAGAAACAAACTTATCGAACCAAACTGAAAAAGGGAAGGTACCCGCACTAACATCCAATTTTTTAACGACTGGACTGGGAGCTTAGCTTAAGCCTTATCTCATTCATTAGCGAAGGAACCGTGTCTGTTCTTTCTTCTATTAGGCTTAGGAGGCAGGCCCTTTAATGGCCTCCTATGGAGATTTTCCCGCTTAACTACTATTCTAGAATGAGCCTTTCCTACGCTTCGGTTTTCCTCTGCTTCTTTGTATATTCTAATTCAGCTTCGGTAGGAGTGGATTCCCCCCCAGGAAAGGAATATAGGATTGGTACACCCCTTCCCTTCTACTGATTCTACTATTTCGGGAAAGGTATCGGTTGTATTCCTGTCTCCGTTTATTCCGACTGTCGCCATTGTGTCTGTCTCTGTTCTTGTTTTCGGTTCTATTCTGGGTAGAAAACGAACTATCTAACGCCCTTTCGGGGAAGGAAGTAGCGAGACTAAAAGGTGAAGAAGTCATAGGTATGGCTGTAGAAGCTAGGGTCATCTATTAGAAGAGAAAGTACCGATCTCGCAGCTAAACGGGCCTATTGAATACAAGAAACTGAGCGGAATAAAAGGAATTATTGAATGAACTTTCTATGAAATATCTCTGGACTTATCATGATCCTATGCATCAATTACCCTGTTTGAAGCCTTAGTCAATGTACCTTAAGGTTTTTCCTTTCCCATCTGGTTCATGGGCTAGGGTCCCTCAGCTCCTCCCAGTAATTCTTCACCCAGTTCGTCCACTTCATGATCCTATGTCTGTAGAGAACGATTAGAAAGAGAAGGACAGCCTATAGTCTCCAACGAACACTGGACTGCAGTATCTTCTTGATCTGGGTCATTCCTGTCAGTGGTTTTTATTGATCTCTTGCCGTTCCTAGAACGACTGGGCTCTTCTAATCTTTCTTCACCCCTAACATCAGTACAGAGTTTGGTCTTCCCCTTGGGTTCATCAGTTTTCTTCAGTATTCTGCAAACACCTTCTGTTCGGGCTTCTAGGAGAAAAGGCTGGTCAATGAGCAGAAGTAAATGAAAGGAAAGTCACGGGATCGGGGGATTAAAGAGCTTCAAAGGGTAAAAGAAGATGAAGGAAAATCTTCATACTATCCTACAAGACGGATTTAGGACTGACAACTGGCTAACTATACGATAGAGGTGGCGTGGCCTATAAGGTCTAAGTTCGCTATAAGTTCAAGAATATGAATATATTGGTTAGCCGCATATAAAGGAAAGGAATTGGCTTAAGAAAAGCTTCTCAATCGCCGCCTAGTTCGCAATATAGAAAAGGTAGGGTATCTTTTGTTTAACTGAAAGTCTATATAAAGTATATAACCCATTTTGATCGAATGACTATTCATCTATTGTATTTTCATGCGGCCTAGTCTAACGTTTTTCACGTTCGTTACGGTCATTCCTTTTTCGAACTTTGTGTTCAGTGTATGAGCAGAACGGGGTTGGTAACGGTGGCAACTACGACTCCTGCAACGTTTGGTAATACCTTAATCCTTTGAACAGACGACTGAGTGGCGAAGTGTTGATTACGAGGCAGGTGAGGAAAGTGGGCCTACTAAGTGAAGAAGAAGAAGCCTGCCGAATCGAGTTCATCGACTGAGCCTGACCGTAGCCTCTCATCTCAAATCAAACTACCGGGGCTGAGCAGATGCCAACTCCTTCTCTCTCCCTCAAGCATTGAAAGAGCAAAGAAAGTCAGCCGGAAAACGGACTTCCGTCAACTACTATCAAGGTAGGGATGGTGATCCTACTACCAAGACCAGTTAGCGGGTGAAGAACAACATCTGCCGTAGGAAGGGGTAAGAGAGCAAGTTCGAGCTATCGGGTTGAAAAAGCCAACTCTTACCATTCATTCCTTTCTGCAAATCATGACAATCTTTCTTTTCTCCAACACTACAAGGGCAAGACAATGATGCTGAATGACAGAATGTTGATGTTGGGCCTTAATACTCTTCAAAATGTCCGTCGGCCTCCGGAAACTCCATTTTCCGAATTCGAACACAAATTCCAAGAAATTGGATTGGAGAGAGGATGGGGTGATAATGCTGAGCGCTGGAGATGATCTGTATGCTTCTCTTCTAGACCTTCGCAAGGCTCCTGATTCATGCACTCTTGAGGCTGAGGCTCCTGATTCCTATGGTTTTCAATCTTGTTATTCTTACTCCCCGTGGATACTTTGCCCAAGTATTGGATTATCCAGACACTGGCGGCCGGGTTGTCTACATTTTGGATCAAGTTCCTGCCTTGCAGCGTAAGATGCAACAAAGGATAAAGGAAGAAGGACTTTATCTCAAGCCTCGGATTCTCATTATAACTAGGCTGCTGCCGGATGCTGTTGGAACAACTTGTGGTCAACGACTCGAGAAAGTGTTTGGAACTGAGCATTCCCACATACTTGGAGTCCCCTTCAGAACTTCAAGGGGAATTCTTCGCAAATGGATCTCCCGCTTTTCAGTTTACATGGAAACTTTCACTGAGGAAAAAGAAGTTACTGCTGAGTTGCAGGCTTCATCGGTAATTAGAGTTCGGGTAACCTTGCTGCCTCCTTACTTGCTCACAAGTTAGGTGTAACACAGTGTACCATTGCTCATGCTTTGGAGAAGACAAAGTAGCCGGATTCCGACATTTACTGGATGGATGAGAAGTACCACTTCTCATGTCAATTCACAGCCGATCTTATTGCAATGAATCACACAGATTTCATAATCACTAGCACTTTTCCAAGAAATCGCCGGAAACAAGGCATACTGTCCAACAGTATGAAATGGCATTCACGATGCCCGGATTGTACAGAGTTGTTCATGGAATTGTTGATCCAAAATTCAAGATTTTCTCACTTCTATTTTCCCTATTATGAGAAAGATTGATCCATCCTGAAATCGAGGTTTACAGTGAAGTCGAGAATGAGGATAAAGGACAAGAAATCTTACTGGGAAACCATTTATGAGGGATCAGGAGAATATGGCAAATTGACTCAGACCGGTTATTGACACTAGCTGGCATTTTAGGATTCTGGAAATATGTTTCCAAGTCAACGTCGCTATCTTGAGATGTTTTATGCTCTCAAGTACCGCAAGCCGGCTGAAGCTGTTCCATTGGCGGTTGAGTAAATGAAGGGAAAGATTCTGGGGTTCCCAAGTGATGGAGTTGGTGAATAAAAAGACTTGAGATGGTGTAAGCTTATGTTTTTCGTTTTCTTGTTATCACTGGAAATGTTGCAAAAGGGGCTATGATCATGGCAGTTAGTATATTAGTAGTTTCTTTTTTCTGCTTTGTTTTCCTTTTGGTAGTGCAAGATCATTCTTCTTTTACAATTGAAATCCATCTATAAAAAACCCGAGGATGATGGCAAACCGCCTGTGCTAGAGCAACTGTGTCAAGCTTGGCATGATAGGCAGTTACGTAAGAAAGCAATTTTCAAAGGCTACCAGACTTGGGGTTAGCTACACGGAGCATCTCTTTCTTACCCTTAGGGTGGTCACAGGGAAGCTCTCTAATAGATCACTTAAGACAAAGGAAATGAACTACAGCAATCAACTTAAGAACAAGGATAACCTTTTTCAGGAATCAGAGCAGAATGAATCCAGCAGCTCTGTTCTCAGTTCTCAGTAAACTCGAAAGCTTAGTCCTTAACAGGAAAAAATTAGCTCAAGTGAAGGGGCCCACCTCCCCTCTCCCCTTCCCTTGGCCAACCGCACCCTTCACTTAATGAATGCGATGCAGCGACCAAGCCCCCTTTTCTATTGGTTATTGAGTGGTCCTACCAATCTGCCAAAAAAAGGATCTCGAGATGCGAAAAACGATACGTCGAAAGAACTCATCTACTCCACGAGGGCGACCCGTGAAAATACATCGGCTTCTTACTCGTGAAAGGGAACTCTTTCTTGGAAACTTTGTGATCTCGTATATTTCGCTTCTCCGACATCTTACTGACCCTCATCTTTTTGCAAAAAGCCGCTCCACGGTGGTAAAGTCTCATCTTGTGTGTTGGCCGAAGTGACAATAGTCACATTGAACCCTCGAATATGTTCGAAGATCTCGAAATGATCTTCCAGTTCCGGGGAGAATTCGCAAAACTCCGTTTCCATTGAGAATTGAATGGAGTTTTCCCGTATTTCGACCGGAGAATCTAACAGAGACATTACTGTGGAGATTCTGACCAAAAAATTAGACATGGAATGCCCTCGGAGAGTGCTTTGTCGTGCTAGGTCACTGACATATCCTTTTTGATCTTTATTTGACCCCAGATTGGATCGAAACGACTTTCCTGCCGATTGTGTCTGTATTACTTTCTGACCGCGCGGAATCTCCATAGCCAATTTTCCATTTTTGATAGAAGCCTTTGGTACTACTCTTATTTTACACGATCCAGGAACTTCCATAACGTTGGCGTGATTCGGTTTGAGCAACGGATCCTGACGTGATACATCTTCGTAATGAAAATAGAGTGGAAACATGAGTTGGCTAGTATCTATAGAATAAGCACTGTGAACTATCTGCTTCAAAAAGATAGTTGTAAGAATGAAGGGCTGGGGAAGTAGGTTTAGATATCACACTCATTCGATCTGATGTTTCGCCACAAATTGTTTGGGATACTGAATACGAGACAGCCAAAGGTTACCCTACGGGTACCTTGATCCATCAATGACCCTCGGTTAATTCTCTCTCTAACCAAGGCGGATGGAGTAGAGTTGGTCATCGCCCCCGGTGAGCTTACGACGATCGGCACGCTAAAGCCCTTCGACCAGAGGTTGACGATCATGATCGGCAAGGTAACTCGCTGGCTGCCGACTAATGAAAAAACTATGGCACCAGCTAAGCAAGTGGAGTAGCCGATCTGCCGCACTCCCCTCTGCCACCTGGAACCCCTTAGCGCTAACTGACCACTAACAACATCCCACCGGAGAACCCATGCATTCAATTAGAAAAAGCTTCAAGTTTTGGTACTCCAATCACTTCTCACTTCCAAAAGGAAAGAAGGAGTCGAAAGTGACTTGTTCTTTTATGAAATTAGAACGGAATTCCCGGCTTTGAGAACGAGTGAAGGAGTAGGGGAGAAGCCCTAACCGAGAGAACGGAGAAAGCTTACTCTGCTGAGCTATTCGGATTTAGATGGATAGAGCTCGTACCGGGGAACAACATTCCTGATTGCCCATCACTATACTAAGCCACCCTCTCTCCAGTGATCCTACGGTTTTTGCAAAGAGACCCCTTTTACGGATCCTTTTATTGTGTTAGTCGCCCCGGAGAATCTTAGGAAACTTATCCAACTCATCGCTTAACTCCCAAGAAAGGAAGACAACCCTAGTAAATCGTGCATAATTTAAGAGGAAAGATTCTCAAAAATGTTAAGAATGGAGATTTGCCGGAATTCCGACTTGGGGATACCTTTGACCGATTGCCTGCCCCCTCATTATTATTAGTAAGATGGGGAAAAGTGGAAGAGGAAGCCTTTGGGGAAAGGTTTACGAATCAATCAAACGAAACGAAACATAAAGATAAGCGTCAGCTCTAGGTCGATGTGGTGTAGACGAGCCCCAGGAGCAACCCGTTCTTGCTCCTTCCTTGGGGCAGAGTTCCTTGGGTGGGTCTAGGGCGAACGAAAGAGATGTGTGGCAGAGGGCAGGTGAGGCATTGTGTCGTCGAACGAAGATGTTTGAGCTTAGGAGGAACAATTGTTGAGCTCTGGAGATGAAAGGATGGTGGGCCACTAGAAAGCAAGAATTCAGCCGGAAGTATGGACACATTGGCTCTCTTCTTAAAGTTCCCATTGACGACCAAAGCCAGCCATTCCGTTTTGGGATCCTCACTACCGATGCTTGACTTTCGGCTCAATTGATATGACTCCAACCATTGAAGAATACACTGTCTTGCTCAGTGTGACAGGGACCAGTCCAGACAAAGCCTTTTTGCATGAGCGGAGGGACGCAAGGGTTTGGAAAAATGCATTTAAACGACCTTAAAAAAGAGAAATAGAAAAATGTTTAATAATTCTACTATCCGTACAGATAGGTCTCATCCCGCTGCTCCTCCTCGATTGTGTCTTCCAACCCGGGTTAGTTAGTACCCCGCGTACTGATTAGACGTAGCTCACTCGGGCGCAATACCCATTGCCCCCTTCCTTCTTGAGCTACACATTCACTGGTTACAGTTGATCAGGAACTAAGACCAGAGAACAGAACTAGACAAGAAAAGCAAGAATCCATATATATATTAACCCTTCCCGGTGGTGGACCGAAACAGAGCTTTGGCCCTCGGGGGGATGGGTACTATGATATCGTCTATGATCTATCGTAAGCAGAAAACTTGCTTGTTTTAAGTTCCTGCATAAGTTGGCTTATTTTAGCACGCTTTTCGGGAGATATTGTGAAAAATACTTTTTTGCGAACCTCTCTATTCCCAAAGGAAGAAAGAAAGGTGCAAAGTTCACGCTCAATTTCTTCTGGGAAGCTTGGGGCTCAGAATTTCTACTACTAGAGTGGTCGTTTTCAACCTCCATCCCTGGCGGACCCAATCTCAATTCAAGATCAGGAGGATTGGCTGACTGAGCAGGATTTTCTTGATCCATCCTCAAGATCTCTGGCCCCACTTCCAACTCACGCCCGATGCCTAATGGCATTACTTCATTGTACTGAGAAATTTCACCGCCAATAGACCCTACTACCCCCAGCAGATCCAATAAAGAACCCACATTCACAAATGTTACTTTGTAATGAACTAATTCTAGTGGTCGCAATCCAAGTAAAATTAGACGTAGCAACTGGAAGAATACCATAATAGCTAATTCATTCATATAAAGAAGTAACGAAACAACGGCTATACTCAAATAGATCAAAAATGGCTTTTTTTCTTTCCTTTATCCTGCCTGTAATTTGCTTTCTTGTATCGTTCACAAACTCCTTTTAGCTTCAATCTATCAATATCTATATTCCCATTCTCCAACATCCCTCTGCGCTGCTAGCGCTAATACTCATTTTGGTTCTATCTTCCTAGTGAGTTGAGCCCAGCCCAAGGGGAAAGAAATCCATCTTCCTTGGAACCCTAATCTTCTTAGCCCCTTTACTCTCGACAAGCAAGCGGTAAATGTCTTGGTCATTCCCTACTGGCCACTTGACTTTGAGTGTTTTGGGGGCCCAACGGATTTACGATTTCCTTCCTTATATTAGAGTGTGAATTCAACCTCGAACTCTAGAACCGAAGGGCTATTCATTACCGAGCTACTCTACGTATTGGTAGGGCTATAACCCTCTATTAGAAATCCCCTCTTCATCGGGTCAGGCTCGTAAACTCGCCCCTCGTTCTTCCTTCCTACCCCAAAAACAGTGGTGTCCTACACCTGCATTATCATTATTAAAAGTATCTAGAATGAAATAGTAAATATCTTCTAAATACAAATCCATTAGCATAAAATATAGCAAACCTAACCTTTGAATGAATTTTTTGATTCCTGGATCTCCATATACTTGCAGTTTCATAATAAAGGAATATACTTGATTTTGGAGAATAGGAGTCTGTAACAAAGAATCAACCTTTTTCTTCATTATATCTACGTCTATGGATGTTGGGTAGAATTCAAAAAGCTTAAAAGAATGTAGTGTGACCGATGCATTATTATCGATTAAGTAATCCAAGAATGAAAATCTAACATAATTAGGATGGAATAATAGGTACGATTACTCCATTTTCCTCTGTAGGTATTTCAAGTCCATGCTTTAGACTGAAAAGGAGGTGTGCCAGCGACGATTGAACCAATGGGTCCATTACAGGATCATATATAAAATCCTCAAATCCTAAAGCATTTTGACTGACATCCGTAATTTGATCTTTAAAACTTCTGATATCTAGTGTTGTAATCCGAGGATATGATAATGGATTCTGCGTATAGATATGTTCAATTAAAGATAAAAACTACTCAACAAGGGAAGGGTTGGAAACAACAAAGGAACTATTTGTCATAACTGTAGTCATACGTGTATAAAATTTTGATCTTTTTTTCATTGTCACTATGACAGAAGAGTTCAAAAACCGATCTTTATATGATCCTGGTGAACCTATTATACCCAAATGGAATTATACAAATCACTTACGTCGTTTAACAAGTATCTTAGCTCCTACTCCTATAACACAAGATGTTATAGAACGTGTAAGAGCACCTTTTTTTGATATTCAAAAGACTCAACAATAAATACATCTTCAAGAGGTTTGTTGCCTGATTCATTAACATCAACAGCTTTATCTGGGTTTGGTTTATGTATGAGTATCGGATTTCGCTTTTTTCCTGGACATTTCTTACATAATGCACTTTTATTACCGATGGATAAGTTGTCTGTTTTGTGTGACAATCTAGGGTTATCTTATATTAGCAAACCTCTCACTCCCAATACGTCCTTATATTTTAAAGATTTGATCAGTTCAGGAGATGATCATTCTAATATGGTTAAACAAATTTCAGCTTATGATGGTAAGATGTGGAGATTCATGGTTCTTGTTGTTAAGGGTTTAGGTTGTACAGTGTGGTACAAGTATGCACCATATTCTCTTATGGAGGGAACAATGCCATCCGATCTGTCATTTGCTATAAGCTCGTATTCCAATTTCCTTGATCCTAATTATCTGTGTCCTGCCTTTTTTTTTTAAGCTCAATTTTCTTGAAAGAATTGACGCATCTAGCTCTGTGGAATCATTTATGGCAAATGTTAATCCTTTTTCTGAGATAAAAATCCCAGCAATATGTTGAAGGCCGTCAGTTTAGGAATTGCTCACTATGGTCATATTCCTAACATATAACATATATTAATAATGATGATAATGAAGAATTACAATATATCAATTTTTTGTCTGACAGCTGATATTAACTTCCTTTATTCTTATTTGACTAGTTATTTTAATTATAAACTTTCTAGGACAGAATGATAATTATTATTCAAATGAACAATGGTACCTATGTTTTATCTCCACTTCGGTATAAGAAGATAGGGAATGATAATCCAATACCAATATTAATGGAGACAATGCCATATTGTCCTGATTTCATGCTCGGATATGACACAAATTCCAATATTTATATGGCAATGCCTGATGATGGTCTTAATGGCTTTGTCAATGATGTTATTACGTCTTTCAAATGGTGGATTGCCCAATAATTGTTATAGATTGGATGATTGTGATTTTTATCAAAACCTTCAACAAATGGGAATGGTAAATAAACTTTTCAATCTTATTATTGATGGAAAGAAATGTAAGATTACAATCTGTCAGATTCTAGAAATTTGGAAGTCTTATGTTGGAGATGGTTATGTTTTTCATCTCATATCATCATTCCTTGATTTACCAACCTTTGATGAAAAGGGAAATTTTATGCCTGGTATAAGCCTCAGTGGAATTCCACAAGCTGGTGATATCACAAGAGTCTTATTCAATATTGTCTTGATGGTTTACTTCGATCGTGAGTTATCCAAAAGATTTCCTGATGTTGCATTTGCTAGATTATTCGATCATGTTTTAATTGGAACTCAAAATAAACAAAGAGGAAGAAATAGAAGCTAAGGAAGCAAAGCGTGCTTGCTTATCGGCTGTTGTCACAATTGAGCTACGATCAATGAAAATCTCGTATTAATTCAAATATCGTATTATAGTATAGTCATAGAAAGTATATACGTGTCCCATCCCATGTCTTTGTTGGACAAAAGCCAACAACCCTAAACCTAAACCGTCAGTCTTTCTCTTGGAGGGAGCGGAAAAAGAAAGGAAAATGAACCAAATGAAATCACAAGTCAATTCTAAAAAGAATAAATTTAATATCCTTCGCCCCTTATCTCCTCATCTTCCTATTTATAAGCCACAGCTCACTTCGACGTTTCCAATTTCCCATAGAATTTCCGGAGCTTTCCTAGTCACTATAGTTTTGTTTTTTTATCTTCTTTGTCTTAAAATAGGTTTGATTTGTTTCACCTATGAAAATTTCTACCTATTCTTCTTTTATTCATCAAAGCTCATCCTAATCGCCGTCGAGATTACTGCCTTAGCCCTGTCCTATCATCTGTATAATGGAGTTCGTCATTTATTGACTTCTTTCGAAAAAATGAAATGACTACTGTTCCAAATTTCACCTATACCTTTGAGATTTAAACAAATGCTTATGAATCTTCAGCTTATGCCGTAGAAATTGGCCTTTATCTGCATCTTCCCGACCGGAAGGGATTCCATTTGTTTAGGATGAACTCGCAAAGACTCGACCCGACCCTCGTAGAGTGGCGTCTTTTATAAGACTCTACTTTCTCAGTGGAACTCAAAAAAACTTTCTTTCTCTTTTGGCTTACTTTTAGCCACGCGGGGCGGCTATCCGCATGTGTCCCCAA